AAAAATCCTTCTATTCTAGTTACTTCGTTCTTTATTTCTACTTGTGCGAATCCTGAGGAAAATTATGGTGTTTCCACCGAGCTGAAACAATATGTCGATGGCTTTAGTAAACCAAAGTCATCGTTTAATTTTAATAGCTATTTCGCTTCAATCGCCCCTCGAAAAAAAAAAAATTGAAGATCTAGTTACGATTAGAAAAAAAAATACTTTGAGTATCTCCTTCCATGGATTCTTTACTCATACTCATTCAATTGGAAGTCTTTATCCAACTCAAAAAAATTATGCTTCGCGATTCCATAATCCAATTTTTTTTTTTTCAATTTATAATTGACCCTTGGATACAAATCACGAGAATGTATATTCTTCCTCAAATTGTTTATTGAGAGGTAAAGGATTAAATCCTTTCTAAGAAATAAAGTTTTTAATCGGAATATGAATAAAACCGAAGGACCCCTTAACTATTTAAGTTGTTAATAGAACGAATCACACTTTTACCACTAAACTATACCCGCTACAATATGATTATTGTATATGAATGGACCATTTGTCGAACAAGAGGATCATACGTAATCAAGATAGTATCAAAACAAAATAATGAAATTAGAATCTTGACGTGTTTTTCGGGGGGAACTTGATGAGATAGGCAAAGGAAAGCCTTTTGAAATAATGAGTTATACCCTGGGTGAGTTATTTAGTGACAGGTGTGAGGTGTGGTCCGAAAGAACCATTGAAGTCAGAACATAAAAAGACATTTGCAAGAATCCACAGTTAGTTATATATATATATTTTTTCTTCTAATCTAAATCGATAAAAGAAAAGTAAGAAAGAAAATAATAAGAAATGGCACTTATACCCTATAATATAGGAATAAAAACAGCCCCCATACGTATTGTCGTTGATTCAATTTATTTTTGTTTTAAAATTTAAAATCAGAGAAATAATTTCATTTATGATTCATTGGAACAAAACAACAAATGGTCTGGCTAGGTGCTGACCAGGGTACTAACCAGGCCAGGCCGGGGAATAAAAGAAGCTTTTGTACGAAATCAAAGAGGTATTCTTTACTTCTACTTTTGTGGGTATTCCCTTATCTAAATGTAATTCTAATTTTATTACTGAAAAACGGATAAAATTTGTATCTTTTGTATCTGTTATCTTTATTCTATAGATTATGGATACAGATACAAAATCTATAGAATAAAGATAAATAAAGACTTTTTCTTTACTTAATGTATAACATAGTAATTATCCTTTGTTCAATTGGGAGAGATGGCTGAGTGGACTAAAGCGTCGGATTGCTAATCCGTTGTACGAGTTATTCGTACCGAGGGTTCGAATCCCTCTCTTTCCGTTTCTTATGATGACTCGAGATTTTCTTTCAAGTCATCATAAGAAAATTAAGAAATCAAGCAACAAAAAATCCCTTATTTTTTTTTTATTCCTCACGTCCAGGATTACGTCCTGGATCATTAGATAGGAATCCGAAGATGAAGAGAGAAACAAAGAATATCACCACTGTGTAAACGAAGAGTTTGAGAGTAAGCATTACAAAATCTCCAAGATAAGATCATTTTTGGTAAAAAGGGAATAGATTATCCATTTTTATACCACATATTCCATTTTGACACCAAACCAAGAAATAAAGTGGTTTCTATAAAAGAAAGGAATTTTCGGAAATTCTTTTGTAATTTGTAATAAGGCTCTTTCGGTATGAAAATTATCTTTCATGCGCACAATTAGTTATTGCGGGGACCCTACGATTACGATAGGGTCCTTGTTCACTGGAAGTAGAAGGTCAGAATGAGTAAATGCGGTGATCTGGATTCATCGCGCTTATCCAAGAATTTTCATGTTTGAATTGAGGGTTCATAATGTAAGACTTATCTGATCTTATCAATTGATTTTTAGAATCTTTTTTTTTGAATAAATCATGAATGTTTGTAGCACAGTATTAAGGATCTCATCGAAAACTTACAGCAGCTTGCCAAACAAAGGCTAAGAGAAAAAAGAACAAAGGTATGACTGGCATAACATCTACGATTGGATTGAAAAAAGCGTAAGCCTCGGGCAATTTGGCAAAGAAAAAATGACTCGAATGAAGTATAGAATTAAGATAGATACAGATCAAATTAAAGATATTAAGCATAACAAATGTTTCATTCTTGGAGATAATTGTATTTTGATTGAGTTATCGGTATAAGGTAAAAATAAAGAAAGTTAAAATAGACCAAAAAATCCTTCTTTTTCTTTGACTAACCCAATCAAAAATCCTTAAATTCTCAAACGAAAATAGAAGGAATCATACTTTCATACAATATCTTAATTGAATTATATGTAATGATCAATAAATTAAGTTAAATTTTACAACTACACGTGTTAAATCTTAGCAACACTCGAACGGATTCCATAGATATTTGGGCGGGAATTGACGAACAACCAATACCTATATTAGTGTTTATTAGTGTTGAATAGAAATCTAAATGGGGCGTGGCCAAGTGGTAAGGCAACGGGTTTTGGTCCCGCGACTCGGAGGTTCGAATCCTTCCGTCCCAGGGCCCTCCAATTCTATCAGAATAAAGATTTTTTTGTTCTATTAAAAATCTTCTGTTTAAGAGTGTAATGTTTATTTAATGGTTCCTTGTTTCCGATTTCTAATGATTCATAAAAGAAGAATATCTTTTACTTTCTTTCTCATAAAACGAATTGAGTGCCGATGACATACAGAATAAATTTGTGATCCGGGTGGGATAGTAATATGGATTAATGTATAATTAAAAAAGAAAACAGGACGGGCTGTCCTGTGTATGCACGGCTTGCTCAACTTCATATTGAAGTTAGTTACTTAGAAAACTTTACATCCTATAATTAATTTAATTGAATTATCAATGCAATGCTGCATTCTGAATCGAAATGTGAAAATCCCCATATTCCTTAATTTCTTTTATATTTAGATTTAGATTCTTTGATCTCTAAAGAAAAAAATGGGGTAACTAATTCTATGTTTGATGCTGAATTCTGAACAGTAGGGAGTTCTTGTCTTGGTACTAATTTAATTACATCACTGGGATGAAGGCTCCCAAAACTTGTTTGGGATAAAAATAGGAACAAAACAAGTAAAAAAAAAGTATGCAACTGTTTGTCTTTTCGCTTATACAAGATTGTCCAGCATACTGTAAGCGGATCCTTTTTTTATCTATCTAGCTGGGTGAAATCATTGATGATTCAATTGGGTTTTTACGGGAAAACTTGATTCAAATAAATGATAATGATGTCGAAGTAGTACATTTTAAAAATTAAAAAATTTTAATAATTCTCCTTGGTATTCGAAGAAGTGTGAAATTTTGGAATCTATTCCTATCGAGCAACTTCCCCCTCCCCGGTCATTGGACTAGCCTATATTGGTTAATGAGTATATTCATTCTGTTCCGGTATTGGAAACCCGATTAAAGACCCTTCTTTAGTTTAATTGTTCGATAAAAAAAAGAATTGGATTTTTCATGATTGATCTGTCTTGAACAATCTGTTGACGATGCAGATTGAAAGAAGAATTCATTTATTTGTATTCTTTATAAATTGTTTAATTCATAATTTATATGTAATATGGGGTTAATAAACTTAAATTCTTGTTGAGACTTCTCCAGAAAAAATACCCATACATAATAAAAAAATAAAGTTCTGTATTATTATGTATGTATCGATTGAGCCAATGATTATTCATGATTCCATATTGAATCAATTCCATACCGGTTCCAAACTAGAGGAATGTTATGGTAAAACTTCGTTTAAAACGATGTGGTAGAAAGCAACGTGCGACTTGAAGGACATGATCGGTTGTGGATTCTTACATCCACCATTTTTTATATTATATAGGAATTATGATTATGAGGTGCTCTTGGCTCGACATCGTTTGTTCTGTTCTACTAGAACTCCCATTTGGTTGGGTTGTGAGTTAAAGTAAATGGTACACGATGGAGCTCGAGCAGAAAAGATGAATTTCTCAGAGGTAAGGATCTAGGGTTAATGTCAATCAATAAGTTGGAACAACTTCGTAAGCATATCTTCGATATAGAAATGGAAAAGATTCCATTCTAACAAAATTTCCTTTTGGATTTGAAACTTTTGTTGAAATTGGGAAAACTATTTCGACCAAAAGTGTATCACACGGGAATCAACCATTCATATGATTTTTCGATAGTCAATAAATCACAAAAGGTATGTTGCTGCCATTTTGAAATGATTAAGGATCACCGAAGTAATGTCTAAACCCAATGATTCAAAAACAAAGATAAACGATCTTGGAACAAGAAAACGCCATTTTCAATTGTCTCAACAACTTGAGCAGAATAAAATAAGGAATAACAAAATGGATTCTAAAATGAGACAAAAAAATGGGTTAAAGACAGCTCAATAAATAAAATGCTAAGGACTCAAGATTTTCCTTTGAACTCTTTGAGAATTTTCCTATCCAACTTGAGTTATAAGTACGAATGATTTTATTCTTTTCGGTTTTTTCGGGAAGTGAAGAATAAAAAAATGAATAAAATCTAAAATCATAGTTTAATTGAATTTATGATTTTATGAATCCATTTGCCACTCTAGTTATATATTATGACATAAATGAGAATCATTCTTTCTCGAGCCGTACGAGGAGAAAGCCTCCTATACGTTTCTAAGGGGGGAATTGTTGATCTATATCTATCCCACTGAGCCATCTATCGAATCGTTGCAATTGATGTTCGGTCTCGAAGAGAAGGAAGAGATCTTCGGAAAGTGGGTTTTTACGATCCAATAAAGAATCAAACCTATTCAAATGTTCCTGCTATTCTATATTTCCTTGAAAAAGGCGCTCAACCTACGGGAACCGTCCATGATATTTCAAAGAAGGCAGAGATATTTAAGGAACTTCGCTTAATTACACGAAATAAATAAAATAAAAATTACACGAAATAAATAAAATAAATAATAAATAGAAAAAAAGGAAAATGAGGAATTTCATTATAAATATAAATAACTAAAAAATGGATATAATTTATTATATGATATGCAATATGAGAGATGATCTGAGAGGGGTAGAAAGGAGGTTGTTTAAATATCTGAACTAACCGAATAAAAAATTTATGGGATTATCCTCAATCGGGTGGTTTTTGGTGTGGTGATACTCCACTAAAAAAAATGGGACGAGCTTTCTTATTGTAGTTTTATGGATATTCAATAAACCCGAGATTTTATTCTTCCTTATTTCTTTTTTTCTATTTTATACACTTTATTCTCTATGTAATGTAATGAATGTAATCCAGGTTATCTATGAAGTGCCAATCCAACACAAGTCCTTATTATTATTTGATTTGAATTTTTTGTTTCTTCTCAACGTTCATATTGACAATAGTGTATTGAACAAATATAATTGATCGTGGATAAATAGATCCATTTATCCCCGCCCTATAAGCTTTTTTACTTTATGTAAGTGATGGGTTCCTTGGATTCGATTGAAACAAGTCTCTTCTGAATAAACAAAAAAAAAAATAAAAAAAAAAAGGGCGATCCATACATAATTTTTTATATATTTTTCTTTATCTGGCTGGGAATTTCTTATATTTTAATTAGATCTGTTCATTAAAAAAAATATTTTTTTGCTGGGGTTGTGCAATCCAATCTCTTTTTTTTATTCCGATCGTATCTACACACCATAATTCCATTTTTGGGTTGCTAACTCAACGGTAGAGTACTCGGCTTTTAAGTGCGGCTAGAATTTTTTACACATTTGGATGAAGCAACGGATTCGTCCATACCGCTGGTAGAAGTTTGTAAGACCACGACTGATCCTGAGAGGGAACGAATGGAAAAAACAGCATGTCGTATCAATAAATAACTCTAAGATAAGAGTACTTAATCCTTACGAGATCGGTACAAAATATTCTTTGTAATTCTTAGAGCGGCACAAAAAATCAATTCATGGTTGGATCAAGTGAATAAATGGATAGAGCCGAAAGGCTCAAATTATTGGGAAACAAAAAAAGCAACGAGCTTCTGTTCTTAAATTAGAATAATTCCCGATCTAATTATACGTTAGAAATATATTAGTCCCTGGTGCGGGAAAAGGTTATGAAATAACCTTAAATAATAAGTGGATTCGCCACTTTTTTTATGAATCCTAACTATTAAATATATCCCTGAGTGGAGACAAATGTGTAGAAGAAACAGTATATTGAGAAACATAATCTAAAGTCAAAAGAGCGATCGGGTTGCAAAAATAAAGGATTTCTAACCATCTCGGTATCTTATAACGAACAAAAATTGGATGGGATGGAAAAAGAGAGAATCCGTTGATTAATCATCGACAAGGTATGTATTCTTTTCTTACTATATGACTTTGATACCTTGTTTTGACTGTATCGTACTATGTATCATTTGATGGCCCAAGAAATCCCCTGCTTTAGTTTAAATCGAATTAAAAATGGAGGAATTACAAAGATATTTAAAGATAGATAGATCTAGAGAACGAGACTTCCTATATCCACTTCTCTTTCAGGAATACATTTATGCACTTGCTCATGATCATGGGTTAAATAAATCGATTCTTTATGAGCCGATGGAAAATTTAGGTTATGACAATAAATATAGTTCCCTAATTGTTAAACGTTTAATTACTCGAATGTATCAACAGAAACATTTTTTTTTTTTTGCTAATGATTCTAATCAAAATAAATTTGTTGGGCATAATAAAAATTTGGATTCTCAAATGATATCAGAGGGGTTTGCAGTCATTGTGGAAATCCCATTCTCACTGCGAGTAGTATCTTCCCTAGAAGGTACAGAAATAGCCAAATCTTTTAATTTACGATCAATTCATTCCATATTTCCCTTTTTAGAGGAAAAATTATCACATTTAAATCATGTATTAGATATACTAATACCCCATCCTATCCATCTGGAATTATTGGTTCAAACCCTTCGCTGTTGGATACAAGATGTCCCCTTTTTACACTTATTGAGATTCTTTCTCTACGAGTATCATAATTGGAATAGTCTTATTACTCAAAAAACGAAAATAAATTTATTTTTTTCAAAAGAGAATCAAAGATTATTCCTGTTCCTATATAATTTTTATGTATATGAATCGGAATCCATATTAGTTTTTCTCCGTAAACAATCTTCTCATTTACGATCAACATCTTCTAGAGCTTTTCTTGATCGAACACATTTTTATGGAAAAATAGAACATTTTTTAGTAGTTTTTCATAATGATTTTCATACCATCCCGTGGTTGTTCAAGGATCCTTTCATGCATTATTTCAGATATCAAGGAAAATCCATTATGTCTTCAAAAGGAACTCCCCTTCTGATGAAGAAATGGAAATATTACCTTGTAAATTTATGGGAATGTCGTTTTTACTTTTGGTCTCAACCGGATAGGATTCATATAAACCAATTATCCAATAATTTTCTTGATTTTCTGGGCTATCTTTCAAATGTACGACCAAATCCTTCAGTGGTAAGAAG